CATTTTGTACCCAAAACAAACGCGCTACCAAGCTGCGCCACATCCCTTCAATTGTTCTACAATGTCATTGTAGAGAATTCTTGTCTTGTTTTCCATATCCATACTTCCTACATTGAGAAAGACAATTTTCCTGCCCATTTCGTCTTTTTGGTCTCATTTAACATATAATAATAAGAAAAGGAAAAGACTTATTATATATACGAAATACAGAACCCATCATAAAAATAAATGAGTATTTTTCGGAACTACTCACTAAGAGGGGATGTATTTTTTTCTGGTTTCATTTTAAGAAAAGGAAAATCTTATGGATCGTTGTACATTTCAATTTGAATTAGGGATTCCGTGTACAACTCTAAGAAGCTCTTAACTATATATGCATCTGATCATATATGCATTATCTGTATGTATTACAATAAATAAAAAAGGGAGGTTTTTCAATGCGAGATCTAAAAACATATCTCTCCGTGGCCCCAGTACTAAGTACGCTATGGTTCGGGGCTTTAGCAGGTCTATTGATAGAGATTAATCGTTTTTTCCCGGATGCGTTGACATTCCCCTTTTTTTCATTCTAGTTGTTCGAAAGGAATGAAGAAGATTAGAGATACAATCAAATATCTGTGACTAATCCCCCCTTCCCCTTTTTCTCTTTTTTCTCTTTTTTTTCTTATTTTTAGAATAAGGGACGAAAGAGAAAGAAGAAAAGTGGATTCAACGTCTGCGAGACTCGGTTTCAAGTTCGAATTAAAGGAATATTAATAATAGAGGCATGGGGGAAAATGCGAGTCTAGGGCAAGAATACAAGATTTTTAACTGAAATACCGTCCTTCAGGTTGAAATAGAGTTTCGAACTAATTGTCTTACTTATTATTTACTATGGCTTTGATTTATTATTACTTTATTGATTTTGATCTTTTAGAATTGGATTTCAAGTTAGTAACTTCTATTTTTTCTTTCTTTTTCTTCGTTTCGAATCAAAATAGAAGAGTTGAGTAAATCAAAAATCCAAAGGAGGTTCATGGCCAAGAGGAAAGATGCGCGAGTAACGGTGATTTTGGAATGTACCAGTTGTATCCGAGACGGTGTTAAGAAGGTATCAACGGGCATTTCCAGATATATTACTCAAAAGAACCGGCACAATACGCCCAATCGATTAGAATTGAGAAAATTCTGTCCCTATTGTTACAAACATACGATTCATGGGGAAATAAAGAAATAGATCGAACCAAGTATGTCTTATCCTTGAAAGAAGAAAAATGACATTATATAGAACATATTCAAATATAAAATAATCCTATTTGGGGTTAAAATTACAATTACGAAATAGGATTTTCGGTATAAGAAATAAACTAAAAAAACAAACCATGGATAAATCCAAGCGACCCTTTCTTAAATCCAAGCGATCTTTTCGTAGGCGTTTGCCCCCGATTCAATCGGGGGATCGAATTGATTATAGAAACATGAGTTTAATTAGTCGATTTATTAGTGAACAAGGAAAAATATTATCTAGACGCGTGAATAGATTGACCTTGAAACAACAACGATTAATTACTATTGCTATAAAACAAGCTCGTATTTTATCTTTGTTACCTTTTCTCAATAATGAGAAACAATTGGAAAGAACCGAGTCAACCGCTAGAACTACTGGTCTTAGAACCAGAACTAAATAGGCTTATTCTTTTTGAATCAGAATTCCAATCCGAACTCAAACGCGGATTGGTGTTTTGTTCGACAAATCTCAGAATCCATATTTTTTTCTCATGTCGTAAGAAAAAAACGAATCGAAAAAAAAAAAGATTTTTTTTATTGAACGTGTTCATTCATTTTGATTACTTTAGCCTATTTTCTGATAGTAATTTAGACTCCACCTTCCCGGAGTTCATTCTCCGGGGAACTCCGTTTAAATTATTCCGGTGTATTCTTTCCAATCTATTTCTTTTCTGATTTCGTTGGAAATCATATAAAGACAATTCTTATTTGATATAGCTATTTGGGCCAATATTTTACGATTAAGAAGCAACTGTCTCTTGTATAGATCATTTATTAATTTACTATAACTATAGGATACCCCCCCTTCCCGGATTACTGCGTTTATCCGAGTGATCCACAAACGACGAAAATTTCTCTTTTGCTTATCCCTATCTCGATGAGCCGAAACCAAAGCTCTTATTTTCTGTTGAGTAATAGTGCGAGTAAGTCTTGAATGAGCCCCTCGAAAACTTGATGCAAATAAACGAATTTTTGTTCTACGTCTCCGAGCTATATATCCGCGTTTAATTCTGGTCATTGAATAAATAAAACTTTGATGAATAACTAATTGATTTCTTTTCTTTCAGTTATTATTTTTCCCGTCCTGGTCTATTAATAACCAAACGGATTTTTCCAATGTATAAAATAAAAATTCCAATGGCTTTGGCTACTATAACCTTCCCGACCACGATTTTTCTTTTTAGTTTTAGGTATTTTACTGCGAAATACGGAAGAAATAATAATTTTTCTTTTG